CATTAGAAACTTATTATTATACGAGATTATACGAAAATGAATCCTTCCTAGGAGGGAACAAATATTTCTCTTTTCGATGAGAGTTTGTACACAACATGGGAGAAACCTATCTTCTATTTATAATAATTGAAGAAAAGGTTCCATCATATCATATATAGTGAATTGATACTCCCGATTCCCACAAAATCATTTCTTTCGTTCAATAGTTACTCGTTATTAGTTAATAATCCTAGTGATTGGATCTATATGCGTATTCCGATAGGAAATGAAATAGTAAAATGATTTTTCGTCGAATGACTATTCATTTATTGTATTTTCAAATAGGGGGCAGGAAGGATCTATGGGAAAATGGTGGTTCAATTCAATGTTGTCTAACGAGGAGTTAGAACACAGGTGTGGGCTAGGTAAATCAATGGACAGTCTTGGTCGTCCTGTTGGAAATACCAGTGGAAGTGAAGATCCCATTCTAAATGATACGAATAAAAACAATCATAATCATGGTTGGCGCGAAAGTAATAGTTGCAGTAATGTTGATCATTTTTTCGGTGTCAGAGACATTTGGAGTTTCATCTCTGATGACACTTTTTTAGTTAGGGATAGTAATGGTAACAGTTATTCCGTATATTTTGATATTGAAAATCGGGTTTTTGAGATTGACAATGATAGTTCTTTTCTGAGTGAACTAGAAACTGCTTTTTCTAGTTATCTGAATAGCGGGTCTAAGAGTGACAATCGCTACTATGATCATTATATGTATGATACTACGTATAGTTGGAATAATCACATTAATAGTTGCATTGATAGTTATCTTCGTTCTGAAATCAGTATTAATAAGTACATTTCGAGTGGTAGCGACAATCCCATTTACAGTTATATTTATAGTTACATTTGTAGTGGTGAAAGTGTAAGTGATAGTGACAGGGGGAGTTCTAGTATAAGAACTGGCGGTAATGGCAGTGATTTCAATATAAGAGGAAGATCTAATGATTTCGATGGAAATAAAAAATACAGACATTTATGGGTTCAATGCGAAAATTGTTATGGATTAAATTATAAGAAATTTTTTAGGTCAAAAATGAATATTTGTGAACAATGTGGATATCATTTGAAAATGGGTAGTTCAGATAGAATCGAACTTTCGGTTGATTCGGGCACTTGGGATCCTATGGACGAAGACATGGTCTCTATTGACCCCATTGAATTTCACTCGGAAGAGGAACCTTATAGAGATCGTATCAATTCGTATCAAAGAAAGACAGGTTTAACTGAGGCTGTTCAAACAGGCATAGGTCAACTAAATGGGATTCCCATAGCCATTGGGGTTATGGATTTTCAGTTCATGGGGGGTAGTATGGGATCCGTAGTAGGCGAGAAAATCACCCGGTTGATCGAATATGCTGCTAATAGATCTCTACCTGTTATTATGGTGTGTGCTTCTGGAGGAGCACGCATGCAAGAAGGAAGTTTGAGTTTGATGCAAATGGCTAAAATATCTTCCGCTTTATATGATTATCAATTCAATAAAAAGTTATTCTATGTATCAATCCTTACATCTCCTACAACCGGCGGAGTAACGGCCAGTTTTGGTATGTTGGGAGATATTATTATTGCTGAACCCAATGCCTACATTGCATTTGCGGGGAAAAGAGTAATTGAACAAACATTGAATAAGACAGTACCTGACGGTTCACAAGCAGCTGAGTATTTATTCCATAAGGGCTTATTTGATCCAATCGTACCACGTAATCCTTTAAAAGGTGTTCTGAGTGAATTATTTCAGCTACACGGTTTCTTTCCCTTGAATCAAAATTCAAGTAGAGCGCTAGGCTCAGTTATTTGTAGCGAACTTTAGTTCATCGGAATCAAAGTCAAAATAAGAAGAGTGGAGTTTTCTTTGGTAACATAACTTCTATAGGAAGTTTCGGATAATTACTTTTTTTGATGCAGATTTTTTATCCTACCCCTATTCATGATTAGTAATCAGGAACCCCCTATCAGGAGGAAAAGAGTGAATTCTTCCTTCCGCGGAATGGAATTGGGAAAAAAAATAAAAAGAATTTCATGTTCCCTTCTTTCATATTAATATATATCGTATTAATATATATAGAATAATTCAAATCTATAAGGGAAGTGTTGCATATTTTTATATCTCCCGAGGACCTACACTTTTGACTATGAATTCCTGTTGGATCGGATTCTAACAAATCCTTAGGAAACTCGTAAGAAACTCTTTATTAGAAGATAAGGGCGGTAGAACAAGAATAATAAAGCGGATTATCATCCATCTATTTCTTGTAGAAAGGTGAATAGATACACTTATTTAGCTCTACATTCCTTGCACTTATTATATACTTAATAATACTTATAATAGATATACTTATCATAAGATAAGATATCTTTATAACAGGTACAAATATTAAATCGAGGCACCCATTCTATGACAGATTTCAATTTACCCTCTATTTTTGTGCCTTTAGTGGGCTTAGTGTTTCCAGCAATTGCAATGGCTTCTTTATCTCTTCATGTTCAAAAAAACAAGATTGTTTAGACCTGATAGGACAAAATTTCATTAATTTATTTCAACACTTGGACTTGGATCATAATAGGGATATCCATTTAGTGGAATATGATACGACATGTGGCCCCCTCCGGGCACAAATAAAAAAGTGATTATACATGCGGATACATTATATATGGATAAATGCATGTATATGGGGGGATAGCTGTTTTAAAATGGATCAGAGCGGATATCTGAAATAGAAAGTTAACGTATCTATATTATGTAGATATACATAGTGGTGGTATTATACGAAGGGGATGTTATTATTTTATATCTAACCAATTCGATGAATTACTCCTAATAGTTCGCGTCATAATAGTGCTAGTTGATGAGAGTTACTTCGGGAGCAAAATAAAAAAAGTAAAATCAAATTCATTTGGCTTATTCTCTTCTCTCAATTCCAATAGGATGCAACTGAATCTAGTATGAACTATCGATCAGAACGTATATGGATAGAACTTATAACGGGGTCTCGAAAAACCAGTAATTTCTGCTGGGCCTGTATCCTTTTTTTAGGTTCACTGGGATTCTTATTGGTTGGAACTTCCAGTTATCTTGGTAGGAATCTGATATCTTTATTCCCGTCTCAGCAAATCATTTTTTTTCCCCAAGGAATCGTGATGTCTTTCTATGGGATCGCAGGTCTGTTCATTAGTTCCTATTTGTGGTGCACAATTTCGTGGAATGTAGGTAGCGGTTATGATCGATTCGATAGAAAAGAAGGAATAGTGTGTATTTTTCGTTGGGGATTTCCTGGAATAAATCGTCGCATCTTCCTTCGATTCCTTATGAGAGAGATTCAATCGATCAGAATGGAAGTTAAAGAGGGTCTTTATCCTCGACGTGTCCTTTATATGGAAATCAGAGGCCAGGGCGCCATTCCCTTGACCCGTACTGACGAAAATTTGACTCCACGAGAAATTGAACAAAAAGCTGCTGAATTGGCCTATTTCTTGCGCGTACCAATTGAAGTATTTTGAAATGAAGGGAATGAATGCTTTCTCAGCATGAGGGAAGGGACCCAGGAACCCCCTTTTAAATATAACTGAAGCTTCTTCGGAACGTTCATTCGAGCAAAACATGTTAGATTCTATTTCCCCCGTTCCGTTGGTAATCCTTCTGTGGCCCATAGAATAAAGCAGGCGGACGTATACGGAACAACCATAATAAGAAGCAATTTTGATCGACCAAAACTCCTTTTTCTGCATATAGAACTCAATTCTACTAGTAACAAGTCTAATAAGTATGTATTCATCACACATATCAGAGCATTTCGGAATACATAATTTATCTTTTTAGGACCAATACTTTGGATTAATACATTAGATACAGATGTATCATATCCCGTTAATTATCTTTCTTTTGTCAATCGATGTTTCTTTTTTGATCCTTTCTTTAGCTCCTGGATAACCAAACGTTTAGATCTCTCATAACTATCCAATTTCTCTCTCGTTTTGTCACCTATTTCGGATTTCATCATTAATATTTTTCAGAAATATCCCCTCAATTATTCCCGGGTCGTGGGTAGCCAGTGAAAATTTCGAAAAAATAATTGAGGGGAGTTCTTTCGTCTCGAAATCAAAATAATATTCATTATTTCAAGCGGTTCTTTTGGGCATTCATCGAAAGAACAAATGAAGATAGAATTGGTTCGAATTTGACCAACTGAGATATCTGGGAAAAGTATTTGATTATTTCTTCATTCGAAACGGGCCCTTATTCTATTTCTATTTCTATATTCTTTCTAGATCCAAGGACTAAACAATTCAAAAAAAAAAGGAATAGATCCATAGGTTCCATACCTTGTTATAGAACTCATGCTTCATAGAAATATCGGATCAGATAGAGTCGGCGAATGAAGCGGGTTCATTAACAATTCACAGATGAAAAGTGTCAAAAAAGAAAGCATTGACTCCCCTCCCGTATCTTGCATCTATAGTCTTTTTGCCCTGGTGGATCTCTCTCTCATTTAATAAAAGTCTGGAACCTTGGGTTACTAATTGGTGGAATACCGGACAATCCGAAACTTTTTTGAATGATATTCAAGAAAAGAACGTTCTAGAAAGATTCGTAGAATTAGAACAACTATTCCTGTTGGATGAAATGATAAAAGAGTACCCGGAGACACAGATACAAAAGCTTCGTATAGGAATCCACAAAGAGACGATGCAATTGGTCAAAATGCACAACGAAGATCATATCCATATCATTTTGGATTTCTCGACAAATATAATCTGTTTTGCTATTCTAAGTGGTTATTCTATTCTGGGTAATGAAGAACTTGTCATTCTGAATTCTTGGGTTCAGGAATTCCTCTATAACTTAAGCGACACAATAAAGGCTTTTTCTATTCTTTTATTAACTGATTTATGTATCGGATTCCACTCACCCCGGGGGTGGGAACTAATGATTGGTTCGGTCTACAAAGATTTTGGATTTG